GGGAGCGGGAGATTCGATTAACCGAGATTCCGAAGCTGAAATTTCTCCTCGACCATCAATAGGTTTAGCTAAAGCATTTATAACACGACCCAAATAAGCCTCACTTACAGGTATCTGAGCAATTCTTCCTGTTGCTTTTACCGAACTTCCCTCTTGTATCAGCAAACCATCACCCATTAATACAACACCAACATTTTTGGATTCCAAATTCAAAGCAATGCCTATAGTACCCTCTTCAAATTCCACTAATTCACCAGCCATTACTTCATCAAGACCATAAATACGAGCAATACCGTCGCCTACTTGAAGTACGGTACCCGTATTTACAATTTTTACTTCGGTATTATATTGCTCAATGCGTTCACGTATAATTTTACTAATTTCATCTGCACGAATGGTTACCATGAAAATTTCTTAATTTAATTTTTTTTTAGAAGAAAAAAAAATAATACCTATACTCTATATTAAAATAGAAAGACTAATCAATTATTTTTTTCTTTCATCGCCCCAAAGATTCCAATATTAGCATTGACAGTACGCAAATGTAACTCGTTGTTTAAGCAACTATTTAGAGTTCCTAGAGCTCCCTGTAAGGCTTGTTGTAAAACCCGCTGTCGGACTTGATTAATCACTCTTTGTTGTTCAAAATGAATGGCTTCATTTTTGTAATTTTCTAATTGTTCCAAAGTCATGTAAATTGAATTAATTAAATTCTGTTTTTCTCGTTCTATTTCAGAATAGCCATTCACCCGAAACCGATCTGCTTCCGTTTCGACTTTCCTTAAGCGGGCCTGGGCTTTTTCCAGCTGTTCAATGGCCCCTTCCCGTAGTTCTTCTGAATTTCGAATAGTTCTCAAGATTCTCTGTTTTCGATTATCTAATAAATCACTTAATGAAAGTAGACTCTCTTTCCATTCATTTCAAAATGTCTATGATCTCTTCCCGAACCAAACATGAATCTTTCGATTCATTTGGCTCTCACACCCAATTACTTATGGGAAATTTCCCTATTTTTTTATGTAATGAGCCTATCCTCTCTTCTATAATTTATATTTTTCAAATATTTATATTTAAAACAATTATCAATCTAAGACCAGAATATTCGGAGGATTCTTCTGACCAAACAAATATATATGTCAGCAAAGTTGTTTTGTTTTTTCTTCAAATCCAAAGAATTCTTATTAATTAATTTATACATATTAATTAATTTTTACATAGGTCATCTATTACGCATTGTATAAAAGGCGGGATTAAATTCACCTTTTTCAACGTAAAGAGGATTCAAGACATTTTATCGACATGAGTGTTTTATATCGAAAAAAAAAAATTCGAATAATTTTATTGAAACCATTTCATTTCTGTATTAACATAGTGGTAGAAAGAGTACTACACTGCGTCTAGACTTCAAACTACTCGGTTTAACCATGGTAATAGTCCAATATTATTGGTTAATAGAGAATCAAAGTGGATTTACCAATAAATCACGAAATGCTATGGTTCTTAAATATTTTTTCTTTAATTATTGAAAAAATTTAATTAATTCAGAAGTAATTCGCGATATTATGTACATTTTCTTAGTTATAACGAAAAATGTGCAGTTTGGTTGGATCCAATCTATTCTTTGAAATAAACAACCCGCACACACTCCCTTTCCAAAAAAAATCAATACACCTAACACTACACTTAGATTTATTGGATTTGTTGCTAAAATATCGGTATTAAACCCGAAACTTCCGGCGAATGGCCAATAGCCCAAACAAAGGAAAGAATCGGTTATATTTTTCATATGATCTCATCTCCTCTTATGAATAGACTAATTATCTTTCTACGATTCCTATTTTTTATTTGATTTCTTAATTATTTTTTATATTTCATATTTTATATGAAATTTTTATTCTATATATATAGAATGCAAATTTCATACTATACCTTACTAATAATTAATTCAAAATAGATAGAGTAATAAATATAAATACTAATAATATAATAATGTTAATATATATATATTATTTGAATTGTTCCATCAATTGGAAGATTTTCTATAAGAATGATACTTATTAGAATTAGATACGAGTTCTTATGTCATGTCAATTGCAAAATCTCTCTAGTTTTAACACTTTCGAAAGATTTTCTTTAAATTTAAAGAATTTAAAGGGGGTTCATTGGACTAAAAAAGAAAAGAAGGCGAATCAGTAATCAGTATATGAATTCTTCACCCTTCAATTAGTCCTTCACCTGTGTTCTTGCCCGAACGAATAATTGTAGGAGTGAAATCACAATATAATTTGAAAAAGCAAGACCAACCAATTATTTTTCTATTTTTTTTTAGGATTATAGGATTAAACAAAAGGATTAGCGAATAAAAGCGCTAATGCTACAACCAGCCCATAAATTGTTAAAGCTTCCATAAAAGCCAGACTAAGCAATAAAGTACCACGTATTTTTCCCTCTGCCTCTGGTTGTCGTGCAATCCCTTCTACAGCTTGCCCTGCAGCAGTGCCTTGACCAACCCCAGGTCCAATAGAAGCAAGCCCTACGGCCAAGCCAGCAGCAATAACGGAAGCAGCAGAAATAATTGGATTCATAATAAGTTCCTCGTAACCAAAATATAAAATAAAGAAATAGTTAATGATATAATCAACCAATAAATTATGACTTAATTATGCAATTACCAAGATTTATTCAGTTAAAGTAATTAAGAAAAATTCCTAAATTGAAATAGTAATAGTTATTGAACTATATGAATTACTTCAAAATTTCTTTTTTCGTTTCTACCTACCAAGTTGTTTTGGAACTAGGTATAACCTTTATTCTTATATTAACTTAAGTTTTGAACCATTCTTTGAATTCTTCGTTTTTTATTGAATTTTTTAGTCATTGAATATTCAATTCACAATTAGAGATGAAACGGAAGGGCTTTGTTTTTTTAATCCCTATAGAAATTTACAGTAGTAGTGGGGTAATTTTAAATATATGGTTAGTTCATATATAATATCACATATACAGAGGTTTCTTCCATGCTGTAAACCAACTATTTGTGTTTTAGATTCAATTAGATTCGAATCATTTTTTGAAACCTCCAAAACAAAGAAAGAAAGATTTGTCTTATAGTGATTAGATTATATACACCCAGTTGGATCCCCCTCACTCCTACTCTATTTTTTTTTTTTTATTGCAAATTTTCAAAATGTTTTTCTTTTCTATATATTTAATATTTATTGATGTTTCCTAAATAGGTTATCTTGAGCCACAGTATATGTGCAGCAAACTAAATAAAAAAAAAAACTATTTTTTAGAAAAAAATAGTCAATGATGGCCTTCCATGGATTCACCTATATAAGCCGCAGCTAAAGTAGCAAAAATTAGAGCTTGAATACCGCTTGTAAATAATCCAAGGAACATGACAGGTATAGGAACTACTAAAGGTACCAAAGAAACAAGAACAACAACTACTAATTCATCAGCTAGTATATTTCCAAAAAGTCGAAAACTAAGGGATAAGGGTTTTGTAAAATCTTCTAAGATGTTAATCGGTAAAAGGATTGGAGTTGGTTGGATGTATTTACTAAAATAAGCTAATCCTTTTTTTGAAAGACCCGCATAGAAATATGCAACTGACGTAAGTAAAGCTAATGCAACAGTAGTATTTATATCATTTGTGGGTGCAGCTAACTCCCCGTGAGGTAATTGTATTATTTTCCAAGGCAAAAGAGCCCCGGACCAATTAGAAACAAAAATAAATAGAAACATAGTTCCAATAAATGGAACCCACGGACCATATTCTTCTCCAATCTGAGTTTTGCTCACGTCTCGAATGAATTCGAGAACATATTCAAAGAAATTCTGACCAAAAGTCGGAATGGTTTGCAGATTTCGAATAACTAGAATGGCTGAAACTAGCAAGATAGCAATTACAACCCAAGAAGTAATAAGTACTTGGGCATGCACTTGGAAACTCCCTATTTGCCAATAGAAATGTTGCCCGACTTCCACAGCAGATATATCGTATAATCTTTTTAATGTGTTGATAGAACATAATAAAACATTCATATTGTCCCGCCCTCTAAAAAATAAGAACTTGAAAGGGAATTATTTTAATTCAAACATCTCCTTTTTGATTTTGAATACCAGGATTAATCACATATAATTTTCGTTTCTTCTTTATATCGCTAATAATCAAAATGAAGAGAATTTCTAATCCTTACTTAACCAACAGGATCTTGTATATATATATATTTTATGTATATATATATTATATATATATATTTCTATTTTTTATGCAATTTAATTTATTAGTAGTATAGTAACCGATTTCCTAAATCTATGAGTCCCTCCAACCAACTCAAATAATTTCTCTTATTATTAATCAAGAATTTCTTATATAGCTAGAACGACCTTCACAAATAGCAAATACTAATTTATTAAGAATTAATCGAATTGAGGCTATAGCATCATCATTAGCTGGAATCGAAATATCGGCGAAGTCCGGGTCACAATTTGTATCGATTAAAGAAATTGTTGGAATTTCCAAAGTTCTACATTCTCGAAGAGCCGTATATTCTTCTTGTTGATCGACGATTATTACAATATCAGGTAACCGTGTCATATATTTAATGCCGCCGAGATATGTTTCCAGATGAGCTAATTGTCTCTTCAATATAGCAGCATCCCTTTTTGGAAAACTGTTGAGTCTCCCCGTCTTTTGTTGTGTTCTCAAGTCCCGGAACTTTTGAAGTCGTGTTTCTGTAGTATACCAATTCGTTAACATACCGCCGAGCCATTTTTTATTAACATAATGACACCGAGCTCTTATTGCAGCCCGCGTTACTGAATCCGCTGCTTTTTTTTTTGTACCAACAATTAAGAATTGTTTTCCCATACTTGCTGCATCAAAAACTAAATCACAAGCTTCTGATAAAAACCGAGCAGTTCTAATAAGATTTGTAATATGAATATCCTTACGCTTTGCAGATATATAAGGTGACATTTTAGGATTCCATTTTCTAGTACCGTGGCCAAAATGAACTCCAGCTTCCATCATCTCTTCCAAAATTATGTTCCAATATCTTTTTGTCATTTAGATTAATCCCCCACTTTTCTTTCATTTCCAATCCAATTTTTTTTTTTATTAGGAAATGAAAGAAAGAGACCGTGTATACTGAAATAGAAATAAATAAGTGTTCCGAAGGAACCTTTTATTCTACCGAAGATTGGCCATTGATACATGATCAGGCCATTTTTTTCTATTTAATTTAAATAATATGATTATTATCTTTATTACCTTTTGATTTTATTACAAAATCAATTACAAAATAAAATGACGGAGCCCTTAGGGATTATTAAATCCTAGATTGCTCTGATGTATCGCAAAAATTCTTTGAAATGAAGCCAAAAAATAATTCTCTGTGGTGAAACAAAATATCTCTCATTTGATCCTCAAATAAATTATTTTTTTTTGTTTCCAAAGTAATCTTGTTATATTGCCTTGGCCTTGTCTTTGAACGGTGCATTATTCTTTTGAATCCGGTACCAACAGGTATCATTCCCCCTAAAACAACGTTCTCTTTCAGACCTTTCAACCAATCTATACGACCCCGAAGAGCGGCTTTTGCTAAAACTCTAGCAGTTTCTTGAAAACTTGCTTCAGATATGAAACTTTGAGTATTCAGAGATGTTTTTGTTATTCCTAGTAATAGAACTCGGTAGCAAACCGCCTCTTCTAAGGCACGCCCAGCTCGTTCGGCTCGCAATAATCCAATTAGTTCACCGGGCGAAAAAACATTAGACATTCCATCTTCTGAAACCAATACTTTTGATGTTATTTGACGCACAATAATTTCTAGATGTCTATTATGGATGTGAACTCCCTGGGATCGATAAACTTTTTGAATTTTATTAACCAAAGAAATACGACTTTGCGCTATAGTTAGCTCAGCACCAATCAAGAATCCCCAAGGAATGCCAAGAATTCTTGTTATATGACCGTTCCAAGTATCAACTCTCTTTTCTAGGTTCATCGATATTGAATCAATCGAACGAACTTCTAATACCTGTTCTACTTTTGGAAGACCCTGTGTTATATCACCAGATCTCGATTTTTCATATATATATGTAACTAATATATCTCCTTCAGAAAGTATTTCTCCATAATGGCCGTGAACAGTTGCTCCTGGAGTCGCCAAATAAGGGTTAGCCGATCTTATTCCTACAGAATCCATTTGAACTGTTAGAACTTGACCTGATTTTAGGTGTGGTGCATTTTTCGTTTGAACTATACATACATTTTCACAAATAAATTGACCAAGACTTATTATTGTAAACGGTTTTTCACAATAATTATGATGGAGAAAATGCCAATTCAAAAAGAATGGATTGAAAACGGTGTTACTACATATATCCGGTTTAGAAATTCTCTCGTTTTCGTCCATTAAATAATATCTTAATACTTGAAAAGTTTCTTTTAATTTATCAAGTTGCAAATTTGGATTTATCGAGATCTGATTATGAGTTATTAAACGGTAAAAATCCAAATTTGCAACTTGAAAGGCTATTCCTAAAGGACCTAACGAATTATTAATTGGAATTATAGGATCTCTTTGAATTTTATTAATTCCTTCTTTTATCCCATTGTAATATTTTCCCTCATTGAATGATCGTGTTTGAAAACAATTAAATGATGACAAAATTATCAAAGAGCGGTATTTCTCATTTCTATTCAACAACATACGAATAGTTCCGTTATTTTGGCTAAGTGATTGTTGAATTTTTTTCTTCGAATCAATGGAAAAAAATGGATTGATGTTGGTCCGATCCGACTCATGATCCAAGAAAAATCCCGAATTGGCCGGATCATTCCTTTTTCTTATATATGAAATATGGGATTTCACTAAGTCAATTCTTAAGAAATATCGAACCAAACCATTTGTACTTACTTCAACAAAAGAAGCATGCGCATTTTCGATAGAAGAAAATTTTTTGTCTGGATCCCAATTTAAGACTAAACAAGTCCGAACTAATTGAATACTTGTATCCGAAATTCCCCGAATTGATTTTCCATTTCCAGAAAGAATATAATTAATAACTTTAAGTTCCAGATTATCTCTTTCCTGAAACATATCTTGGGGAAAAAGTTTTACTAAATTGATACCATTCCCTATTTCATATAAAATGACGGGTCGAACCAAAACAAAATACTTTTTTTTTGTAATTGTGATCCATTGGACATAGATCCAATTTTTCATTTTTTTTGATTCCTTTAAATTGTTTTTTACCGTTCCTGGTGGTATCAAGATGGCACTGTGTCGGGATATTTTATCCATTTCTCCCGGAAAATGGATATCCCCAGAAAATATTTTTAATTCAATCTTTTTTTTTTTCTTCTCCACTCGGACCAACCCCCTTACTCGACTTCTTATATTTAAAGTGATTGGTGTATCTACTTCAACGATACTATTGTTCCGTACCATTATGGAAGAAGATTCTGATAAAATATGCACTTCCTCGGGAATGAAAAAAAATTGATCCACTTTGATTTGGTATTTTGTCTTAAATTCTTTAACTCCTCTATACTCAATTAAAAAATCCTCTTTTTTCAAAATGGAATTTATTCCTATAGTCCTATATTTAGTAATTCCTGAGCTCTGTGTTCTGTATTGAGGATCATCAAAATAAGCGAGAATACTATCTCTACGAAAAATACCATTGATTGGTATTTCAATCGAGATATTGGAAGCTAACATTCGTTTTTTGTCTCGTTCTTGAATCGATTGGAATGAAAATGGAATGATGAATCTATTTCTTCGCCTCTTTGCTAATAAATCCGTAGTATGATGGAAAATAGCAGGGTGTGCAAAATTACAATGATCTATACATATGATTTGATTAAATATGGAATAATCTGAAATCCTTCTTTCTTTTAGATCAGAAGAATTGAAACGAAATAATTTATGTCTTACTTGATCATTCCTTACTAAAAGGTTAGAACTATCTTCTTCCCCAGTAGAAAGATAATGCATCTTCATTTGATCTTGATCTTTTCGGAGTGAAAAAGAGACTGAACCGGACCTGTATGATCTTCCTGATAATATCCATAAATGACTTGTTTTTGGTAAGATATGGACATTACTGTATCTAAATTCTGATGCATGGTATACATCAGTACTCCAATGCATTTCTCCTTCTAAGTTAGAATAGACATGTTTTCGAACCTTTTCTTTTAAATTCAAAGTGTATGTTCCTGCGCGAATCTCGGCAATCACTTGTTCTGATTTTACATATTGATTATTTTGAACTAATAGAAAACTTTTTGGTGGAATAATCACATTATGTATAATATCACCACTTTCAATAGTTATATACAAGTCTATATAACATAGAAAAGCAGGATGCCCATGACGTGTACGTGTAGGATGAACCAAATCCTCGTTGAATTTTATTTTTCCATTAGAAGGTGCTCGCACATGTTCTGCAGTACCTCCTGTGAATACTCCGCCAGTATGAAAAGTTCTTAATGTTAGTTGAGTGCCCGGTTCTCCTATTGATTGGCCCGCAATAATACCTACAGCTTCTCCTAATTCCACTAAGTGGCCATGAGTAGGACTTTGGCCATAACACAATCGACAGATCCAAGATGTATTTCTACAGGTAAAGGGGGTTCGGATAGATATTGGTTGTGTTTTAAAGGTTTTAAATCGATTGATAAGTCCAATTCCAATATCTTGATTTCGAACGGCAATGCATCGTGAACCTCTGTATATATCGTCTGCTAATACACGACCAATTAATGTTTGTATCCAAATTCTTTCCGGCATCATTCCATTCTGGGTATTCACCGAAATTCCTCGAATGGTACCGCAATCTGTTCGACGTACAACAATGTGTTGAACCACTTCAACAAGTCTGCGTGTAAGATATCCAGCATCTGAAGTTCGTACAGCAGTATCTACAACTCCTTTCCGGGCTCCATAGCAAGAAATTATATATTCTGTTAAAGAGAGTCCTTCGCGTAAATTGCTTTGAATAGGTAAATCAATCATTTGTCCTTGTGGATCCGACATCAATCCTCTCATACCCACTAATTGGTGTACTTGAGATGCATTTCCTCTAGCTCCTGAAAAAGACATTATATGGACTGGATTAAAGGGGTCGGTCATCCTAAAATTAGGATTCATTTCTTGTCGCAAATATTCACTTGTAGCATACCATATCTCAATAGATTGGCGTAATTTTTCTACTGCATGTACATTCCCATAATGATGATGTTTTTCAAAAATCAAACTTTGTTGTTCAGCATCTTGGACTAGCCATCCTTTCGAAGGTATTGTTAAAAGGTCATCAATTCCTAATGAAATGGATGTAGTCGTAGCTTGACGGAATCCCAGAGTCTTTACTTGATCCAAGATATGCGATGTATATGCCATTCCAAAGTGATCTATTAATCTGCTAATAAGTCGTTTAATGGCAGTTCCACCTATCACTTTATTGTGAAAGACTAGATTGGCCCGTTCTGCCATAGGTACCTCCATATTTCACTCAGTGGGATTCGGTTCGACAATGGGTTTGAGTCAATGATTGGAAAACTTCCTTTTCTTTATCTTTATTTGCATACAAATTAAAAACTATGTATGATTCTGGTTAAATTGTGAACACCTGAATTTACACCGATATCATAAATTTGCTTATCTTAGATACCAACCATCTATATCATTAGATATCATATGAATAGGCATGGCAAAAACCTTGTATAGCTTCTTCAATTTCTCGATAAAAAGAAATATGACCAAAAGTGGTTCGAATGTATATAGAACGAATTTCTTTTTTTGTACTTCTTATTACTAGATAATGTCCATAAATTTCATGATAGGTACCCAAAGATTCGTAGTGAACTTCGATAGGAACTTCTCTTGATGAAATAATGCGTTGATCTAGTCGCCACCGGATCCACAAAGGACTATCAAAGTTTATTTTTTTCTGTTGATAAGCTCCAATTGCATCATAGGAA